GGGAAGATTTACTTTGAAGTGATTATTCCCTAGAGACATTTATTTTATTTTATTATGATCCATTCCGGGAAAATACGGATCGTGCCAAAGATTAAAAACTCATTTTATTCTTTTTTTCTTTCTAATTTTTTTTTTCTATTATAAAAAGAAGATGAAATAATTACAATGGATTTAAAATGAAAACTTATTCTTATTCTTAGATAAATCAATTGCGAAATACTTCTGTAGAGTGTCCAATATCTGTTTTACATCTTCTATTCGAAAAAATTCAATTCTCATAAGATCTTCTTGACTGTTACTCAAAAGGTCCGATAATGTATGTATATTGGACCCTTTGAGACAGTTATAGGTCCTGGAAGGCAATTCTGATTGGTCAATAAAAATACATTTCAATGGAATTCCTTTTTTGTTTTTCTTTAGATTAGTTAATCTATCTTGAAAGGTAAAAAGGGGTAGAGGAAACCTGTTTTTATTTTCTTCGAAATTAATGTCCTCTTCCTCCGCATGTAGAAAAGGAATAAATAAATCAATCAAATTACGAGAAGCTTCATAAAGTGCTTCCTTAGGAGTTAAACTTCCATTCGTCCATATTTCTAGAAAAAGTATCTCTTGTTTTTCATTCCCATTCCCATAAGAATGAATACTATGATTCGCATTTCGAACAGGCATGGATACAGCATCTATAGGATAACTTTCATCTTGAGAGTTATTTGCGGATTTCATACGATATCCGCGATCTCTCTTGATTTGTAATTCAATACACAAATCAATTGGTTCCGTCAGGTTAGCTATATGTTGTGTCGTGTCAACTATTTCCACGTAAGGTGGTGAGATGATATCTTGAGCGGTTACGTATCTAGGCCCCCTGACGCAGATGGATGCGTCTATAACTCCATACAGATTACTTCTCAATAGAATTTCTTTCAAATTTAGTAAAATTTCATGTACTGATTCTTCAATACCTACTATCGTAGAATATTCATGTGCTACTTTCTCAGATTTTGCACGTGTGATACATGTTCCTTCTATTTCTCCAAGTAAAGCCCTTCGCATGGCAATACCTATGGTATCGGCTTGACCTTTCATAAGCGGGGACAGAATGAAACGACCATAATAAAGACGCTTACTGTCTACTCTTGATTCAACACATTTCCACCGTAGTGTTCGAGTGGATCCTACTACTTCCTCTCGAACCATACTATAATAAGTATTATTATAATATTTGATCAGATCATTGAATCATTTATTTCTCTTGAAATCTGTTTAATTCTTATTTCTACACACGTCTTTTTTTAGGGGGTCGACACCCATTATGTGGCATAGGTGTTACATCACGTACTAAACTTAATAGTATACCACTTCTACGAATGGCTCGTAATGCTGCATCTCTTCCGAGACCAGGGCCTTTTATCATAACTTCTGCCCGTTGCATACCCTGATCGACTACTGTATGAATAGCATTTACTGCTGTGGCTTGAGCAGCATAGGGTGTACCTCTTCTTGTGCCTTTGAATCCAGAAGTACCCGCGGAGGCCCAAGAAACCACCCGACCTCGTACATCTGTAACAGTTACAATGGTATTGTTGAAACTCGCTTGAACATGAATAATTCCTTTTGGTATTCTACGTCCATTCTTACGTAAACCAATACGTCCATTCCTACGTGAACCAATTCTTGGCATAGCTTTTGTCATATTTTATCATCTCATAAATATGAGTCAGAAATATACAGAAAGAAAAGATACGGAGATATCCATTTCATGTTAAAAGAGATCTTTTATTCTTACATGGGTCCTCCCCTCTAGAAAAGAAAGTTCTTTTTTAGAAAGATTATCCTTGTCTCTGTTTATGTCTCGGATTGGAACAAATCACTATAATTCGTCCGCGCCTACGGATCAGTCGACATTTTTCACAAATTTTACGAACAGAAGTCCTTATTTTCATATTTCTTATTCCTTACCTTAATTCTGAATCTACTCTTTTGAGGAAAATAAGTTTCTTGAATATTTTTTTTTTTAACTTCGAATTGTGTCCCCATGAAAGGAATGTTTAAAAAATCACCTAATCGTTCGAATCCTTGTTGCGAAGTCTATAAATTATACGTCCTCTGGTTGAATCATAACGACTTACTTCAATTTTTACTCTATCTCCCGGTAGTATCCGTATAAAACTGCGCCGGATCCTCCCTGAAGCATAACCTAGAATTAGATCTTCATTATCTAAACGGACCCGGAACATACCGTTGGGAAGTGATTCAGTAATTAAACCTTCATGAATCAATTTTTGTTCTTTCATTCCAGGTAACCCCCTTGAAGTATCAACTAATGAAGGAAGAGGTATATAACTCACTTTTCCTCTCTATTTCACAAATGGGAAGTTAGAGATAAAATTAGGATACCAGAGGAGGAGGATCACCATATATAACACAAAATTTCTCCTCCAATTCTTTCTAGTCGAGCTTCTCGATCTGTCATTATACCTCGAGAAGTAGAAAGAATTACAATTCCCATTCCACCTAAAATCTTAGGAATTCGTTGATAGTTGGAATAAATTCGTAAACCGGGTCGGCTGATACACTTTAAAACGGTTCTATATATTCCTTTCCTAGTCTTTCTATGTCGCAGGGTTGAAACCAAGAAATATTTCTTATTTTCCTGATGTTTCCGAACATTTTCAATAAAACCTTCTCGTAGAAGTATTTTAACAATGTTTTCGGTGATATTAGTAGATGCTATTCGAACCGTTCCTTTTTTATTCATGTCAGCATTTCTTATAGAAGTTATTATATCGGCAATAGTGTCCCTACCCATAACGAACTATAATTTTTTGTGCCTCCTAATTTTGATATAATCAACATGTTTCCTTTTTTCTTTTTTCTTTGTTTTTTTTTTTGAATTATTCAATTTTTAAAAGTATATGCGTGAGACACAATCTATTAATTTGATCTATTTCAGATAGCCTACTATATCATAGTGTCATCTGCTAGTATTTATAATACCTCGGGAGCTAATGAAACTATTTTAGTAAAATTCAACTGTCTCAATTCCCGAGCGATCGCACCAAAAACTCGAGTTCCTTTTGGATTTCCTTCTTGATCAATGACGACCGCTGCATTGTCATCATATCGTATTATCATACCGTTGTCACGTTTGAGTTCTTTACATGTACGTACAATTACAGCTCTAATGACTTCTGATCTTTCTAGAGGCATATTTGGCACTGCTTCTTTGATTACAGCAACAATAACGTCACCAATATGAGCATATCGGTGATTACCAGCTCCTATGATTCGAATACACATCAATTCTCGAGCTCCGCTGTTATCCGCTACATTCAAAAGGGTCTGAGGTTGAATCATATATTTTTTATTTGAATCTCTTATTTCAATGCAAAGGATGAAGGAAAAAAAGAAATATTGTCCGTCCAGAAAAAAATAAACCTGTGGTTGTTTTTTCATCCTCAATATCCCCTTTGTTTAGTTCTACATCCCTATCGTGAAATAACAAATTGAGTTCGTATAGGCATTTTGCACGCAGCTATTTCAATAGCTGCTCTGGCTACAGTTTCTGATACTCCGCCCATTTCATAAAGTATTCGACCCGGTTTAACAACAGATACCCAATATTCGGGGGATCCCTTTCCCGAACCCATACGTGTTTCGGTGGGTCTTACTGTAACAGGTTTGTCGGGAAATATACGTACCCATATTTTTCCACCACGACGCGCATATCGTGTCATTGCTCTCCGCCCCGCTTCTATCTGTCTAGCTGTGATCCAAGCGGGTTCAAGTGCCTGAAGAGCGTATCCGCCGAAACAAATATGATTGCCTCGACAAGATATTCCCTTCATTCTTCCTCTATGTTGTTTACGAAATCTGGTTCTTTTGGGGTTATAGTTGATGGTTGTTTCTTAATTCCATCTCTATTGCAGAACCGGACATGAGAGTTTCTTCTCATCCAGCTCCTCGCGAATGAAACGATTCAATAATATTAAATATTACAGATACATATGTATAATTATAATTCAATAATATTACAGATACACATGTATAATTATAATAATTATTTATAATTATTAAATAATAAGTAATTATGAGTTAATAATATAAGTAATTATAAGTAATGAATGGCATTTATTGATATTTAATTTGTTACATATTTAATTTGTTACAAAGGAAGATGTATATACAAAATATACAGCTGGACGTGTATATTATTAGATATAGAAAATATAAAAAATGCTTCTTTTTTTAGAATATAACGTATAATATAATGAATCCTTATTTTTACCTCTATCGAATCGGGCCAAAAATTGTAATCCAATAAATAAATAAAGGTTTCGCGGGCGAATATTGACTCTTTCATTCGTAAGGTCAATTCATGACACCTCTCAGAATAAATCAATTTTTTCTTGGTTCGTTCCGCCATCCCACCCAATGAATTATTAGGATTCGTTTTCAATAGAATCCTATGCAGTCACAGGTTTCGTCGTTCCCATAGCTTCTCCATTAATGGTTAGGCCTGAACTCTGCAATGGAGCTTCCGGCAAAATTCGTTCCCGAGTCAATCTCCTCAGTTTTTATTAACCCGAGGCTCTTTATTCTTTATTATTTTTTTTTTTCTTTTTTTTATATTTTATTTATTTATATTTCATTTATATATTTATATCAGTATTGATTATATCAGTATTAATGCTTTATCACACTGCCTTTTATGAGGTGATTCATAGACCATACATATTGGAATCATATATCATTGATATTTTTGTTCTCTCTTTCTATCATCCTTCCATTTATCCACATCCCTTTATTTTTGCTTCACAACCCATAATCAGATTTCTTTTTTATGGAAAAAATTTCAGTTGCTACAACTATATGATCGATCCACCCATATAGTGACTGTTTCTTGGGATCTTGACAATACGAAGCAATAAGTTGGTTATTAATTTATATGGTTACTAAGTTCATAGTAGGGGTTAGTCTATTTTTTTTTTTTTGAATCT